ATATCTCTGGACCCCATTGAGTTTCATTCGGAGGAGAAACCTTATAAAGAGCGTATCGACTTTTATCAAAAAAAAACAGGATTACCAGAAGCTGTTCAAACGGGCGTAGGTCAGCTAAACGGTATTCCCATAGCAGTTGGAGTCATGGATTTTCAGTTTATGGGGGGCAGTATGGGATCCGTAGTCGGGGAAAAAATAACTCGTTTGATCGAGTATGCTACCCATCAATTTCTACCCCTTATTATAGTATGTGCTTCCGGGGGGGCACGCATGCAAGAAGGAAGTCTGAGCTTAATGCAAATGGCTAAAATATCTTCCGCTTTATATGATTATCAATTAAATAAAAAGTTATTCTATATATCCATCCTTACATCTCCCACCACTGGTGGGGTGACAGCCAGTTTTGGTATGTTAGGCGATATCATTATTGCCGAACCAAATGCCTATATTGCATTTGCAGGTAAAAGAGTAATTGAACAAACATTGAATACGACAGTACCCGAGGGTTCGCAAGTGTCTGAATATTTATTCCATAAGGGCTTATTTGATCCAATCGTACCACGTAATCTTTTAAAAAACATTCTTAGTGAATTTTTTCAACTACACACTTTCTTTCCTTTGAATCAAAATTCACTCAAATAGGACTTTATTTTTTTTGTTTTTGATAAAATAAATAGTTATTTTTTTTATTTTAATTTTATAGCAAAGTACTAATCAGCAATATAAAAAAGTAATTTATTCCTTTACAAATAGTAAAGTAAATCGAGGTACCGTTGCTATGACAATTATAAATTTACTCTCTATTTTTGTCCCCTTACCTTAGTAGGCCGGGTAATTCAGGCATTTGCAATGGCTTCTTTATTTCGTCATGTACAAAAAAACAAGATTGTTTAAATTCGACGGTACAAAATCTCATTCATTGTTTTAAGACTTAATTAGACTTGCATTATAACACAAATACAAATGATATAGTTAGTGAAATATGGTATAATATGTAACTTAACTTCCCACGAACATAAATGAACGAATTATTATGCAGTCGGAAATGCGATATGGGTAATGGTCATATGTAGATATCATATCTAGAAGAAGATCATATGAAGTAGACGCCATTCTTTTCAAAAGTTCATATAAGAAAAGTGCTAGTTGATGAGTGTTACTTCGTAAACAAAAATAGGAAAGTCAAATTGGTATTATTCTCTCAATTCCAATAAAATGCAACTAGATCTAGTATGAATTGGCGATCAGATCGTATATGGATAGAACTTATAACAGGCTCACGAAAAATAATTAATTTCTACTGGGCCCTTATCCTTTTTTTAGGTTCGGTAGGATTTTTAGTGGTTGGAATTTTTAGTTATCTAGATAGGACTTTTATATCTTTATTTCCGTATCAGCAAATACTGTTTTTTCCACAAGGAATCGTGATGTCCTTCTATGGGATAGCAGGTCTCTTTATTAGTTCCTATTTGTGGTGCATAATTTCGTGGAATGTGGGCAGTGGTTATGATAGATTCGATAGAAAAGAAGGAACAGTTTGTATTTATCGTTGGGGATTTCCCGGAAAAAATCGTCGTATCTTTCTCCGATTCCTTATGGAAGATATTCAGTCCATACGAATCGAAGTTAAAGAGGGGATTTATACTCGTATTGTCTTTTTCCTTTATATGGAAATCAGGGGCCAGGGGTCTATTCCATTAATTCATATTGATGAGAATTTGACTCCACGAGAAATTGAACAAAAAGTCGCGGAATTGGCTTATTTCTTGCGTGTACCAATTGAATTGAAATAAAATTTTTTTTTATTAGATTTAAAGCTTAACAAAAACAAAATACTTTATACGTAATAGAATCAAAATATTCGAGCATGTAGAGTCAACAAGTGAGGTGGGGTGGATTCCTTAACAATTCATTAAATTACAAAATGTCAAAAAATAAAGTATTTAGTCACATTCTATCTCTTATATCTTTAGTATTTTTGCCCTTGTGGATCTTTCTCTCATTTAATAAAAGTATGGAATCATGGTCTATTAATTGGTGGAATAAGATACAATCCGAAACCCTTTTGAATGATATTCAAGAAAATAGTATTCTAGAAAAATTCATAGAATTAGAGAGACTACTCCTGTTGGACGAAATGATAAATGAATCCCCAGAGACACATATACAAAAGCTTAATATAGAAATCCATAAAGAAACGGTTCAATTGATCAAGATGTATAACCAAAACCGTATGAATACGATTTTGCACTTCTCCATAAACATAATTTATTTCATTATTCTAAGTGTTTATTCTATTCTGGGTAATGAAGAGCTTGTTATTCTTAACTCTCGGGTTCAGGAATTACTATATAATTTAAACGATACAATAAAAGCTTTTTCCGTTCTTTTAATAACTGATTTATGTATCGGATTCCATTCGCCCCAAGGTTGGGAACTAATGATTGACTCTATCTACAAAGATTTTGGATTTGATCATAACGATCAAATTATATCTGTT